TGGAGTGACTGATTTGATCAGTGAATATTCGATTCTTACTTTAACTTGGAATCGACTCACAAGAATTCTTCCATTTTGCATATAAAATTTTGGATCTCAATTAATCTTTGATATTATATTACATATATGGGTTAATCCTTTCTGGAGTTTCCATAGAAAGATTCCTCGATCAACCAACCCAGTCAACTCTATTCGTTAGAACAGCTTCCATTGAGTCTCTGCACCTATCCTTTTTGATTCTTGCTTTCTGAACCCTTTTTGTTTTCTGAAAAAAGGATTTGGCTCAGGATTGCCCATTTTTTATTCCAGGGTTTCTCTGAATTTGAAAGTTATCACTTAGTATGTTTCCATACCAAGGCTCAATCCAATCAAGTCCGTAGCGTCTACCAATTTCGCCATATCCCCTTCTTTTGTTTGTTCATTTATTCTGGAGCCATTTACATTGATTGAATTCTATATGCATTTCTATATAAGAAAATTTCTTCCTATTTGTTTGATTTCTTGTCTATTTTCTTTCATATATTGTAGGACCTGTATTTGTATTTAGTCCAATCAAAAATGATTTTATCATTGATGTATCTGCAATTCAATATGGATGGATATATCCCACATATATATGCTTCTCTTATTCCCATTTTTACCTCTATATTTTGAATACTCGAACGGTCTATTCTTTTTTTTTATCTTTTCCCTGGAGACGCCCTTGGTTAATTAGAATACAGTTATTCTACTCTACTATAAAGTTAAGTACTATTAACCAACCGACTTCAAGATCATAAATATACGATTCTAATTACTTAGCCGAGTGAATATTGCATGATCTGACATGATCATAGTATATTACGTTGTATATTACGTTCCCCTTATCGTATATCTTATATCCGAAGTAAATGGGGAAAGTAATGAACTAGATCCATCGAACCAACGATCTCAATCAAGTCCCTCTTTTCCATATAGTTCCCATTGACCCGGGGGTGTGGAAGCTCATTCGCAAGACCGGTGAACCTCGTTCCACATTCGAGTCTTCTGTTCGAAGGCTTCGTTCATTCCCCTTCGAATCCCATTGTTCAGGGCCCGAAAGGGGGATCCTGGTAAGCATCTGAACATGAACCCATGGATCCAAGCGGCCAAGTGGATCTGTGTAGTAAGGAAGGGAACCCGCTCCCGGATGAGAATCCGGACCCAGATTCAAATAGCAGGGATTCAAAAAACGACCTGGGTATCCAATCCTTGGTCATTGGGGTTCCCCAATGCGTAAAAGAAGGTTCCGCCCCCCTTTTTGATCCACCAATAGGTTGCCAGAGAGCTCAACCGCTCTCTGGCTGGCTTCCATTCCAATCCTAATCTCTGTCTTTAGTCGCGATTCCTCGGGCGTCTACCGTCTTTTAAATACGGGCCGGGCCGTATGAGCCACTCATTTATTAGTGGGTGAATAGATTTTGGGTTCCTTCTGAGACCCAATAGGAGTTCGTCCTGCTCTAGACCGGTGTTAAACCGATCAAATTTGGCATCCACGATAATATGTCGTGCACACTCAATGTAGCTTTTATATTCGGCCGGCGAATTTAATCTATTTCCCTTTTGTGTAGGCCCGTTTCGAGAAGATATTCACTACTCGTAGTAACAGGAATTTGCTCCCTAGGCGGTCTAGAGCCGCCGCTCCAGGATTGGCGGGAAGCCGAGCACCCGCTTGCGAATCCATTTTGCATTTGAGCCCTAGGGGGTCGACGCCCCCTTCAAATTCAAGGTCTAAGTTGATGTTATCATTTTTTATTAGAGAAAAATTCAACAAATCCGAAAAATTGGGTTTCTGTCTGTTACAACAAAATGTAATAAAACCGAGAAAAACAACACCCCTATAAAAAAATGTTTTTATAAAACATTAGAATTCTATATTTTTATTTTTCATAAAATCCTCCTAAATATCATATTTATATACGATATTATATTATCATATAAGAGGGATAGAGTAATAATGACTTGTGTTGGATTGGCACTTCATAGATAACCTACATTACATTCAATACATAGAGAATCAAGAAGCAAGCTCGTCCCATTTTTTTAGTGGAGTATCACCACACCAAAAACTACCCGATTGAAGCCCACAATTTTTTGATTCTGTTAGTTCATATATTTACTCTTTTCTATCCCTCTCATATCATCTCTGCATATAATAAATCCATTTTTTTTATTTATATATTATATATAAAATTATATATAAAATATAATATAAATTAAATAATTCCAATTCCTCATTTTGATTTTTTTACTATATAATTTAATTATTTGATTTCGTGTAATTAACGCGAAGTTCCTTAAATATCTCTGCCTTCTTTGAAATATCATGGACGGTTCCCGTAGGTTGAGCGCCTTTTTCAAGGAAATATAGAATAGCAGGAACATTTGAATAGGTTTGATTCTTTATCGGATCATAAAAACCAACTTTCCGAAGATCTCTTCCTTCTCTTCGAGACCGAACATCAATTGCAACGATTCGATAGATGGCTCATTGGGATAGATATAGATCAACAATTCCCCCCTTAGAAACGTATAGGAGGCTTTCTCCTCGTACGGCTCGAGAAAGAATGATTCTAATTCATGTCATACATAGTATATAGATCGAGTGGCAAATAGATCCATAAAATTAAAAATGCAATTAAAGTAATTAAAGTAAATATTTTTTTTTTTTATTTTTCCTTCCCCCAAAAAACCGAAAAGAATAAAATCATTCGTACTTATAACTCGAGTTGGATAATTCTAAAAGAGTTCAAAGGAAAATCCTGAATCCTTGGCTTGGCATTTCATTTATTGAGCTATCTCTAACCCATTTTTTGTCTCCTTTAGAATCCATTTTTCTATTCTGCTCAGTTGAGACAATTGAAAATGGCATTTTCTTGTTCCAGGATCGTTTATCTTTGTTTTGAATCATTGGGTTTAGACATTACTTCGGTGATCCTTAATCATTTCAAAATGGCAGCAACATACCTTTTGTGATTTATTGACTATCGCAAAATCATATGAATGGTTGATTCCCGTGTGATACACTTTTGATCGAAATAGTTTTCCCAATTCCAACAAAAGTTTCAAATCCAAAGGGAGATTTTGTTAGAATGGAATCTTTTCCATTTCTATATCGAAGATATGCTTACGAAGTTGTTCCAACTTATTGATTGACATTAACCCTAGACCCTTACCTCTGAGAAATTCATCTTTTCTGCTCGAGCTCCATCGTGTACCATTTAACTCACAACTCAACCAAATGGGGTTCTAGTAGAACAGAACAAACTATGTCGAGCCAAGAGCACCTCATAATTCCTATATAAAAAATGGTGGATGTAAGCATCCACAACCGATCATGTCCTTCAAGTCGCACGTTGCTTTCTACCACATCGTTTTAAACGAAGTTTTACCATAACATTCCTCTAGTTTGGAACCGGTATGGAATTGATTCAATATGGAATCATGAATAATCATTGGCTCAATCGATACATAATAATACATAAGTTTCTTTTTTATTATCTATGGTTTATGTGGAGAAGTCTCAACAAGAATAAAATTTTATTAACCCCATATTACTATCCCAGCTAGATCACAAATATCCCAGCTAGATCACAAATATATTCTGTATGTCATCGGCACTCAATTGGGTTTGTGAGAAAGAAAGTAAAAGATATTTTTATAGGAATCATTAAGAAATCGGAAACAAGGAACTATTAAATAAACATTACACTCTTAAACAGAAGATTAAAAATAGAAAAGAATCTTTATTCTGATACAATTGGAGGGCCCTGGGACGGAAGGATTCGAACCTCCGAGTCGCGGGACCAAAACCCGTTGCCTTACCACTTGGCCACGCCCCATTTAGATTTCTATTCAACACTAATAAATACTAATATAGGTATTGGTTGTTCGTCAATGCCCGCCCGGGAATCCGTTCGAGTGTTGCTAAGATTTAACACGTCTAGTTGTAAAATTGAACTTTATTTATTGATCATTACATATAATTCAATTAAGATATTGTATGAAAGTATGATTCCTTCTATTCTTAATAGAAGGATTTTTGATTGGGTTAGTCAAAGAAAAAGAAGGATTTTTGGTCTATTTTAACTTTCTTTATTTTTTCCTTATACCGATAACTCAATCAAAATACAATTATCCCCAAGAATGAAACATTTGTTATGCTTAATATCTTTAATTTGATCTGTCTCTATCTTAATTCTATACTTCATTCGAGTCATTTTTTCTTTGCCAAATTGCCCGAGGCTTACGCTTTTTTCAATCCAATCGTAGATGTTATGCCAGTCATACCTTTGTTCTTTTTGCTCTTAGCCTTTGTTTGGCAAGCTGCTGTAAGTTTTCGATGAGATCCTTAATACTGTCCGACAAACATTCATGATTTATTCAATAAAAAAAAAAAAGAAGATTCTAATAATAAATTGATAAGATCAGATAAGTCTTACATTATGAACCCTCAATTCAAACATGAAAATTCTTGGATAAGCGCGATGAATCTAGATCACCGCATTTCCTCATTCTGACCTTCTACTTCCAGTGAACAAGGACCCTATCATAGGGTCCCCGCAATAACAAATTGCGCGCATGAAAGATAATTTTCATACCGAAAGAGCCTTACGCCTTATTACATTTTACATTACAAAGCCTTATTACATATTACAAAAGAATTTATGAAAATTCATTTCGTTTATAGAAACCACTTTATTTCTTGGTTTGGTGTAAAAATGGAATATGTGGTATAAAAATGGATAATCTATTCCCTTTTTACCAAAAATGATCTTATCTTGGAGATTTTTTATTAATGCTTACTCTCAAACTCTTCGTTTACACAGTGGTGATATTCTTTGTTTCTCTCTTCATCTTCGGATTCCTATCTAATGATCCAGGACGTAATCCTGGACGTGAGGAATAAAAAAATAAGGGATTTGTTTTGTTGCTTGATTTCTTAATTTTCTTATGATGACTCGAGATTTTCTTTCGAGTCA